AATTGAATTTATCCTTTCAATTGGTTGGTATTTTTGCTTATCCTCGTATCTTTCAAAAATTGAAACTTAGGGAAGTGCTTTATAAACATATGTATAAAAAGAACATATTTCATTTAGCCTTTTCATGCCTACTATAACTAGTTATTTTGGTTTTCTACTAGCAGCTTTGACTATCACCTCAGCTCTATTTATCGGTCTGAGCAAGATACGACTTATTTGAAATTAATTAAATGAACAATTCATAAAAAAAATCTTTCTATGGCAGTTCATATCTTCTACAGTTACTTAACGTATCAATTTCCAATTCTTGGTCATTGAGATTTATAGTCAATACAGATTAATATTTAAGGATAAATATTACCTCCCCTTTCCCCTTTCAAACAAATTGAAATGATTGAAGTTTTTCTATTTGGAATCGTCTTAGGTCTAATTCCTATTACTTTGGCCGGATTATTCGTAACTGCATATTTACAATACAGACGTGGTGATCAGTTGGACCTTTGATTAATTAACATCTCTTTTTTGATTGACCTCCTACTTCCTTTAATCCGCGGGAGGTCAAATTTAGATTGCTGTTCAATTATTTAAGTGTAATTTTCGACCTAACGCGATTAACAAGAACACAGAATCACGCTCTGTAGGATTTGAACCTACGACATCGGGTTTTGGAGACCCACGTTCTACCGAACTGAACTAAGAGCGCCTTATTATCATTATCACAATAAAGATTTTGTGACCCCAATTAATCTTGCATATATATCATAAAATTAAAGATTTATTATGTATGTCCAATTTATCTCAATTGATCCCTCGTTACTGCTCATAAGATAAGTAATAGGTAGGGATGACAGGATTTGAACCCGTGACATTTTGTACCCAAAACAAACGCGCTACCAAGCTGCGCTACATCCCTTTCAATTGGTCTACAGTGTCATTGTAGAGAATCCCTGTCTTGTTTTCCACATCTTTACTTCCTCCATTGATATACAAAAATTCTCTTTTCATTTCTTCTTTTTGGTCTCATATATCATATAACAAACATATAATATATTAAAAGACTTATATTATATAAAGTATGAAATAAATATGAAACCTACCATAAAAAATTAATATTTTTTAGTAATTTCAGGTAGAAATATCTTTTTTGTACATTTTAATTTTAATTAGGGACTCCGCGTACAAATACAGGCGGTCAGTCATTAACTACATATACACATCTGGTCATATATGTATTACCATTATGTATTACAAATTACAATAAAATTACAATAACGAATAAAGAAAGAGGAGTTTTTCAAATGCGAGATCTAAAAACATATCTCTCCGTGGCACCGGTAGTAAGTGCTTTATGGTTCGGGTCTTTGGCAGGTTTATTGATAGAGATCAATCGTTTTTTTCCGGATGCGTTGATATTCCCTTTTTTTTCATTTTAGTTATTGATATGAGAAGGGGGAAGAAGATTAGAGATACAATCAAATCTCTGTAACTAATCCCTACCCTTGCCTTCTTTTTTTCTTTGTTTTTTTTTTTTAGAATAACTTATTCTAAAAAAAAAAACAAAGAAAAAGCGGTTTCGCCCTCAGTGAAACTATGAACCCGGGCCCAGGCTCAAATTAATATTAATATAATAATAGAGTGGAAATGAAAATGTGATGGTTGGGGCAACTATATCATACAAGATACTTAACTGAAAATACTGTACGGCAATTCTTAATTATAAATATAGTTAGAAATCATTATATTACTTATTATTACTATATTGATTGCAACGAAATCTTTCTTTTATAATTTGATTTCGAGTTACCTGCTTCTATTTTTTTTTTGTCCTTTATTCTTCCTTGCTTCGGATCGGAAAATTAAAGAATTGAGTGAATCATAAACCAAAGGAGGTTCATGGCCAAGGGTAAAGATGTCCGAGTAACAGTTATTTTGGAATGTACCAGTTGTCTTCGAAATCGTGTTAATAAGGAATCAACGGGCATTTCCAGATATATTACTCAAAAGAATCGACACAATACGCCTGGTCGATTGGAATTGAGAAAATTCTGTCCCTGTTGTTACAAACATACGATTCATGGGGAGATAAAGAAATAGATCGAATCGACCGCTCGTGTGTCAGTCTTCCAAGGAAGGTGAAAAATTACATATTATATATAACATATATTTATTTAAATATAAACAAACCCAATCCTATTTCTTAATTCTACATCATGTTTGATCCGATCGAAATAGGATTGGGATTTTCAGGATAAGGAATAAACAAACCATGGATAAATCCAAGCGAATCCTTCTTAAATCCAAGCGATCTTTTCGTAGGCGTTTGCCTCCGATCCAATCGGGGGATCGAATTGATTATAGAAACATGAGTTTAATTAGTCGATTTATTAGCGAACAAGGAAAAATATTATCTAGACGGGTAAATAGGTTGACCTTAAAACAACAACGATTAATTACTATTGCTATAAAACAAGCTCGTATTTTATCTCCGTTACCTTTTCTTAATAATGAGAAACAATTTGAAAGAAGCGAGTCAACTCGTAAGAAAAAAAAAAAAATTGGAGAAGAATAAATATTTTTTATTGAACGTGTTTCTTCATTTTGATGACTTTATCATATTTTATCATACTAATTTCTACTCTACCTTCCCAGAGTTCATTCTCCAGGGAACTCCATTTAAACTATTCCAACGGATTCCTTCCAATCTCTTTATTTTATGATCTCATTGGAAATCATATAAAGACAACTCTTATTTAATATAGCTATTTGTGCAAGTATTTTACGATTAAGAAGCAACTGTCTCTTGTACAGATTGTGTATTAATTTGCTATAACTAAAGTATACTTTATTCTCGCGAATTACTGCATTTATCCGAGTGATCCACAAACGACGAAAATCTCTCTTTTGTCTACCTCTATCCCGATGAGCCGAAACCAAGGCTCTTATTTTCTGTTGAGTAATAGTACGAGTAAGTCTTGAATGAGCCCCTCGAAAGGTTGATGCAAATAAACGGATTTTTGTTCTACGTCTTCGAGCTATATACCCTCGTTTAATTCTGGTCATTGAATAAATGAAACTTTGATGAATAACTAATCGATTTCCTTTCTTTCAGTTATTCTCTTCCCGTGTCCTAGTCTATTAATAACAAAACGGATTCTTCCAATGTATAAAATAAAAATTCCAATGGCTTTTGCTATTATAACCTTCCCGACCACGATTTTTTCTTTTTTTCTAGGCATTTCACCTATAAAAAAAAAATTGTATTGATACTAGGTATTAAAAACACATAGTAAATAAAAAAGTAATAAATATAAATGGATATAGTGGGTTCCATCGTTTCTATGGTTACTTCTTAAACGGTGAGGTCTTCTCTATACACCGGAGCCCTTCTTTCTTTCATTTAATCAATGTTATTGTTAACTTGTACAGTTCAAACTCTTTGGCTCTACCCATAATTATCCAGTACTAGGTCTTTCACAACGAGATCCACTTATACAGTAACGGTATTTAATTATGAAGATTAGCTGGGTAGCTGACCCTGTTAGTCCGTTCTTGCAAGAGTAAGGCAGAATTTTTCTGCTTTTTAAAATAGGATTTCCCCTGCTTAATGGATACCATTTGCTATCAATGGAGAATTCTTTCTCATCTTAAATTTTTAATTTTTAAATTGAGGTGATTGGATTTGCACCAACGGAAACCATACATTTGATACCATAATAGAAGGATAGATCTTTTTTATTTTTAGATATTGACTGGAGTTCTTCCATTCTATCCTATTCACTGGTATTGATCGTTGATACTGGATCAATTGTTTTCTTTCTTTTGTCCTAGCCCATGATCTGAACGAGTCGCACATACACCCTAGTACATGTTCCTCGTCGTTGAGGACATCCCCCAAGAGCGGGGGATTTCGTGACATTTCTGATTGGCTGTCTTGTGTTTCTAATAAGTTGTTTAATAGTTGGCATGTTGAATCATATACATAATGGGCTGGTTTAGATCGATCTTAACCGGATGCTTATGAATTATTTTATTTCTATATTAATAGATTAATGAGATTAATTAATAGAATATTAAATAATAGAATATTAAATCCGGTAAGAAGATAAAATCTCAAATAACGAATTCGTGTGAAATCCTTGTTATTTTTTCTTTTTTATTCAGTCGCTACAAGATCAACAATTCCATGAGCTTGGGCTTCTATTGCTGACATAAAAACATCTCTTTCCATGTCTTCGGATACAACCCATAAGGGTTTGCCTGTCCTTTGTGCATAAACCCTTGTGAGGGTTTCGCGCAGCTTCAGTAGTTCTTCCGCTTCCAAGATAAATTCTCCCGTCTGTGCCTCATAAAAAGAGGCAGCAGGTTGGTGGATCATTACCCTGATGATATAACATAATAAATGTTTATTCTATCTCGCATAATGAAAGGTGAAGAGATAAAGAATAATAATAAAAAAAGATATAATTGAACAACCGTACAGGCATCTTCTTTTGCGCATTGCATACGGCTCTATAATGGAATTCACTTTTTTTTTACCTTATTTACACTTACATGGAAAAATTTTTAAATAAATAAATATAAATTAAATATAGGGTCTATCAGACTCAGGTTGGTAAATGATCCAATAACCACCCTTCTTTTTGGAGTAGTTCAAAAATACTATGATGGCTCCGTTGCTTTATATATTTATTTCGTTTGTTATTTAGCAATCCCAAAGTTTCTTTTTTTTTTTTTCAAATAAAAAAAACAAGATTTTTTTATTTTCATATTCTTTCATAACATAAATATTGTTAAGATTAAGAGCTCCCGGTGTGAAAACAAAAAAGTTTGTGACGCTGAAATAGGACTCCCGATAGATCGTATAAAATCGGAAATGCCTTTTATCTCATACTACTCTTTCGATACATAATTTAAGGGTAAAAAAAAATTCTTATATCGAATTCGAAGTGCCATGCTATTATTACTTAATATTTATATTTCATATAGCGCGAAGGCATAGT